AAATTATAGGATTGTTTACGAATAAAAATGAATAAAAATTCATATTCAGATACATAAGAATTATACAGGAGCCGAAATAGTCTTTTATTTTCTTTTGAAAAAACGTAAATAGATTTATTCGGAGTAATAAAACTCCTCCAATTATGATATTCATGGAGAAATAATCGCAATAAATGCAAAGAAAGAACATCTTGGATCCAGCATTGAAGGATTTGAACCAAGATTTCCAGATGGATGGGATAGGGTATTAGTATATCTAACACATAATTTAAATGCGATAATTTGTCCTCTAAAAAGGGAAATATTGAATGAATAGATCGTAAATTCTGAGATTTTGGTATTTCTTTTTCTTCGAAGGAAGGTACTAATCGCATCGAGAATGGAATTTCCGCAATGACTGCAAAACCTTCTGATACCATTTGAGAATAAAAATTAGAATAAAAATAATTGTTGTGCCCAACGAATCGATTTTGGCTAGAATCATTAATTGAATAAATCAAATAATTCTGTTGATACATTCGAGTAATTAAATGTTTCACAAGTACGGAACTAGATTTATTGTCATAACTAAAAATTTCCATGGGTTCGTAAAAAATCGAACCATTTAAACCATGATCATAAGCAAGTGTATAAATATACTCCTGAAATAGAAGCGGATATAGGAAGTGTTGTTGCCGAGATCTATCTTTTTCTAAATATCCTTGTAATTCTTCCATTTACATTTCTCTACTTGAAAGGTAGACAGGGGGCATGTCTTGGGTTATCAAATGATACATAGTGCAATATAATATGGTTAAAACAGGGTATAAATTATGTATTATGTATATAGTATACTGTATACTATACACTGAAAATATAGTATATACTTAAGAAAATACTTAAATATAAAAAGATATACCCCGAGACTGGGAGTCCAATCAACAGATCTCTTTCCTATCTTTTTCTATCCAATTGGTTTATGTTCATTAAAATTACAAGAGGATCAAAAATCCTTTATTTTTGCAACCCAGTCGCTCTTTTGATTTTGGAATCAATTTGATTCTCTTTATCAGTATACTCTTTCTTCAACACATCTGTTTCCAATCTATAATGGAGAATAGTTAGGATTCATAAAAAAAAAAGAATCAATGGTCCACTCATGGGAGAACCCTTTCCCTCACCAGGCACTAATCTATTTTTAACGTCTAATTAGATCGGGTAATCATTCAAATTAAGAAGATAAGCTCGTTACTTTTTGTTTTATCAGAATTGGAGCCATAGGACTCTATCCATTTATTTACTAGACTAAACTGTAAATGTGAATTTGTTCCCTTCAAAAAATCAAAACAAGATTTTGTAACGATCTAGTAAGGATAAATTCAAAGTTCTATTTAAATAAAATGAAATAAAAAGGATTTCTTTATTATAACTTTATTAAAAATATGAATAAATAAATTTATATCTTATTACGACATGCTGTTTTTTCCTTCATTACCTTTCCGGATCAGTCGTAGTCTTATAGACTCTACCAATAGTCTGGACGAATTCGTTACTTCATCCAAATGTGTAAAAGATCATAGTCGCACTTAAAAGCCGAGTACTCTACCATTGAGTTAGCAACCCGGATAAAAAAAAATATGTAGTGTAGATACGATCGAAATTTACAATTGAAATTGGATTTCACTGCAAAGGACCCCGTCAAAATCAAAACATTGAACTAGCAACAAATCAAATCTAAACGTAAAATAAAGATTTTATGATCAATTATTTATAAACTATTTATAAATACCAAAATATCAAAATGAGCGGATTGGATTAAAAAACAACGGATTCCCGATCCAATAGAGTAGAGATTTTAAAATTGACACCCATTTTTATCTTGATCCATTTTTTTTTTTCTTTTCGTTAAGAAAATACGTCTTGTATGACAGTAAATCTGTCAAACCCGACCCCTCATTTGACTGAAGTCAAGGAAAACCCCAACCCCAATATGGGGTAGGGATAAACGGATCTATTTATCTATGATCGAATTATATTGGTTCGATACAACATTGTCAATATGAATGGAATGTTAATAAAATGAATTTGAGTAAACAAAATAAGAACTTGTGTTGGATTGGCACAAGATAAATAAGAAATTTAAATGGAAAAAATAAGGAAGGGGTAGAGAAAAAATCTCGAGCTCATTCAATCAATAGATATAAAATAAGAAAAATAGATCCCGCCTTTGTCGGCAAATTCCCATAACAAAAAAAGGGCGAATTCCGGGGAAATAATTACACAAAGATAGATGCTAGTTACCCTCTCTTTTTTTATTCCATTTTTTTTTATACTTTATTTTAAAATTGTGAATTTGAATTCAAATTCACAATTAACTCAAAGTTCCTTCTTCAAATTTAAAGAATTCTGCCTTCCTTAAAATATCATGAACAGTTACTGTAGGTTGAGCGCCGTTTTCAAGGAAATATAGAATAGCAGGAACATTTAAATAAGTTTGATTCTTTATCGGATCGTAAAAACCGACTTTTCGAAGATCTCTTCCTTCTCTTCGGGATCGAGCATCAATTGCAACGATTCGATAGACGGCTCATCGGGATAGATGTAGATAAACAATTCACCCCCCCTAGAAACGTATAGGAGGTTTTCTCCTCATACGGCTCGAGAAAAATGATTATAATTTCTCCATATTAAATAGATAATTCGCCAACAGATCTATAAAATCATGAATTAGATTATGATTTAAGTGGTTTTTTCTTCTTCCTTACAGAAAAAAGAAATCTCATTCGTACTCATAACTCAAGTTGAGTAATTCTGAAAGAGTTCGAAGGGAATTCCTTAGACATTTATTGAGCTGTCTCTAACCTTCTTTGTTTATCTCGTCTCGAATCTTTTTTTATTCCTCATTCTGATTGATCCAATTGTTGAGAGAATTGAAAATAGTGTTTCCTTGTTCCGAAATCCTTTTTCTTTGCTTTGTGAAATCATTGGGTTTAGACATTACTTCGGTGATCCTTATTCCTTTCAAAACTCAAAACGGCAGCAACATACCTTTTGTGTTTTTTTTTTTTTTTTTTTTTCAAACTTGTTTGGATTTTAACCTTTCGATTTATATATTGAGGATATACTTACAAAGTTGGTCCAACTTATTGACTGTCACTAACCCTAGATTTTTCCCCCGGATAAATGAAATGAATCAATACTTTTTTTCCGCTCGAGCTTCATTATGTACTATTTCAATTCAATTGGAACCTAACAAAAATTAGGTTACTGGTGGAACAGAACAAACTATGTTGAGCTGAGAGCATCTTTATTCTTATAGAAAATGGTGGATTTAAGAATCCACAGCCGATCATGTCCTTCAAGTCGCACGTTGCTTTCTACCACATCGTTTCAAACGAAGTTTTACCATAACATTTCTCTAATTGAATTTCGAATCGATATGGAATTAATTCAATATAGAATCATGAATAGTCATTGGTTCGAACGGTATATACCGGTATATATATGTATATATATGTATATTATATATATACATAGTATAGTCCTTTTTTCCATGGAAAGATAAGTATTTTCCGGATAAGGCTCAGCAAAGATCCAATTCTTCTCGAACAAATAAACTATAAACCTCAAAAGAAGGACCTTGAATAGATTCCCAATTCTGGAACAAAATTATTTTAACCAAATAAGTTATTCCAACGACCCGGAAAGGGCAGAATTTTCTCGACAATATAGATTTCTTACACTTCTTCGAGTACCAAAGATTCATATCATAAAAAATAAAGTAAAAATTCAATAAAGAATCTCTGACTTCAGGTTATAGCTGGAAAACATATTTCCGTTCATGATTGAATTTGATTTCTAATTCAATCAACAAGTCAACGCAATCACAACGAGTAGCTCAAAATTTGTAGCAGATATCTCATTCACTAAAGAGGTACAAACTTTTACCATGTCCAATTGAATTATCAATTGTTTCAATTAAACATAGATAGATAAATTAAGAATACAGTTTATTTATTTTTATGGGCATGGAATAGAAAAGGTCTCGTGTAAGGTAAGATTAAGTTAAAGTCGTTATTTTTTCATCTGAAAGATAAACTCCTCTGATTCTTATTTTTCGTATCTATCATATACAAGGAACAATTGTCCCCGTAGGTAATTATGGATATTTAAGGAATCACAGATCTTTTTTTTTTCACTTAGCCGAATGGTTGTTACTGAAATATAACAATACAACAATAACAATACATAATATATATCATATATATAGATATATAGACCTTGTTCGTTCATTTTATAGATATTTTTTTTGTTCTTTAACAATTTTTTGTTTAATGTTGGATACAATGTGATTCAATCTTTCGTTTCTGATAGAAATAATCTGGGACGGAAGGATTCGAACCTCCGGGTAACGGGACCAAAACCCGCTGCCTTACCGCTTGGCCACGCCCCATTTAGATTTCTATTCAACACTAATAAATACTATTATTATTAATATTGGTTATTCGTCAATTCCAGCCCAAATACATACGGGAAATATTGTTGCTAGGATTCGACACATATAGATATAGAAAAAAATGCATTGATCATTACATGGAATTCAATTAAAATATTGTATGAAAATTCCTTGTATTCTCGTTTGAGAATTAAAAAGGGAATTTTTTATTTAGGAGAGTTCAAAGAAAAAGGGATTTTTGGGGCCTGCCTTTTCATTTTTACCCTATATTATACTTATATTATAAAAGTAACTCAATCAAAATCAAATTATCTAATCTACAAGAACAAAATGTTTGTTATGCTTAATATCTTAAGTTTAATCTGTATCTGTCTTAATTATGATTTTTATTCAAGTAGTTTTTTCTTCGCCAAATTGCCCGAGGCTTATGCCTTTTTCAATCCAATCGTAGACGTTATGCCCATCATACCTGTACTCTTTTTTCTCTTAGCCTTTGTTTGGCAAGCTGCTGCAAGTTTTCGATGAAATCTTTAAGACTTTCCTAAATTCATGATTTTTTTGATAAAAAAAAAGATTCTGAAAATTAATAAGATCGGATAAGTCTTACATTATGAATCTTCGATTCATAAATAGAAATTTTTAATTGTATATTGAATAACCGTAACAATGAATTTGGATCAATTTATTTCTTTGTTCTGACCTTCTAGTGAACAAAGACTTTATTAGGTCTTCCACAATACCTAATTGTGAAGATAACAAGAAAATTTTTATAACGAAAGACTCGGAATTCTATTACAAATACAAAAAATAAATTAAAATTACTTTACTTTTCAAGAAAACACTTCTTTTTTTTTTTTGAGGTGTCATGTGAAAATCGCGTATGTAGTACAAAAAATTAGGTAATCCATTCCCCTTTTCAAAAAAAAAATGATCTTATCTTGGAGATTGTATAATGCTTACTCTCAAACTCTTCGTTTATACAGTAGTGATATTCTTTGTTTCTCTCTTCATCTTCGGATTCTTATCTAATGATCCAGGACGCAATCCTGGACGTGAGGAATAAACATAAAAAAGAGATTTTTTGTTTTTCCTTGCTTAATTCTTATTTATTATTATTTTCTCTATTCCATACATTTGATTATGATAAAATAAAGGGATTGATATTTTTTCGAATTAGAAAGTCTCAAGTAATCCGAGAGAGCGGGGAGAGAGGGATTCGAACCCTCGGTACAAATAACTCGTACAACGGATTAGCAATCCGTCGCTTTAGTCCACTCAGCCATCTCTCCAAATTTAAAATAGAAAAAAAAAAATTATGTGATGTGACACGTGAAGTTGAAATAAAGGTTGATCCAAAAAACCTCGTTTCCTTTCTTATTACCTTTTACCTTACCTTATTAGAAAATTCTAAATTAGAAGGATATATAAAAATAAAATAACAATATAAAAAAGGATAATTTATATATATATAATATAAATTATCTAAAAATATAAAAAATCAAAAGATAACAATATATATAATAATATATATTATAGATATATATCTATAATAAATATATTTATATATCTAAATATTTGATCAGCAATTCAATCAATTTATATAATAATATTTATATAATATAATATAATAATTCGAAAGAGATATCACCAATAGCAAAGAATATCTTACTTCTTTAATTTTTTACAAAAGGTTTATTCCCCCGGCCCGATTAAGTACTGGAATACTGGCCGGGCCATTACTTCTTTTTTTGTTCCAATGAATCAATCATTTATTGATCAAACAATTTAATCATGATTTGATATCAAATCATAAATACTTGTTATTAAAGCAACAACAAGGGCAATTTTGATCCCCATTCCTATGATGGAAGTTTCATTTCTTATTATTAAGAATTAATATTTAATTCTTTTTTTTTTATTCAAGTTTGCGGAGGGCGAAATACGAAATACATGTCAACGCTAGAATTTTCATGATTCTGATGCTATCTTGATTGTGTTGTCTCATCCCTTTGTTCGACAAATGGTTTTCCATTTATATACAATAATGAAATTGTAGCGGGTATAGTTTAGTGGTAAAAGTGTGATTCGTTCTATTAAAAACTTAAATAGTTAAGGGGTCTTTCGGTTTTTTTCATATTCCGAATAAAAAAACTTTATTTCTTAAAAAGGTTTCATCCTTTACCTCTCAACGGCATATTTGAGGAAGAATATACATTCTCACGATTTGTATCCAAGGGTCAATTAAAAATTGAATAAAGAAAAAATGGGATTATGGGGTCGCGAAGCATAATTTTATTGCATTGGATCAACTCTTCCAATTGAATGAGTATGAGTAAAGGATACATGGATAAAGATACAAAAGTTTATTTCCAATCGTAACTAGATCTTCAATTTTTGTAAAGGGGAGATTGAAGCCTTTAGCTAGAAAACGATGGTTTTGGTTTACTAGAACCATCGGCATATTGTTTCGGCTCGGTGGAAACCAAATTCTTTTCCTCAGGATCCTATGAGTAGAAATAGGGAACGAAGAAACTAGACTAGACAAATTTGATATAAGACTCCTCCTCTAGAGGGATCATCTAGAAAGCGAGTAGATTTGAATGCATTCAGATAAAAAAGCTGACATAGATGTTATGGATGTAATTTTTTTTTCTGAGAATACATCGATCCTCCATAAAGTAGCCGAATGAAACCAAAATTTCATGTTCGGTTTTGAATTAGAGACGTTAAAAATGATCAACCAACGTCGACTATAACCCCTAGCCTTCCAAGCTAACGATGCGGGTTCGATTCCCGCTACCCGCTCCATATTTCTTATTATATTATACATCATCAATTTGGATATGCATCCTTATTTTTATTCCCGAAAAGATTTTCAGTGTAATCGTAATCAAATTTTATCCGAAAAAGAGAAAGGAAGAATGCGTAAAGAATAAAATACAAATGAAAAGCGTCCATTGTCTAATGGATAGGACATAGGTCTTCTAAACCTTTGGTATAGGTTCAAATCCTATTGGACGCAATTTTTTTTCCATTTTTTTCTTTTATGGTTATATCAAGAAAGC